TAATAAGACATTGGTAGCATCAAAAACAATATCCCGATTAAGTTGACTAAAACGAACCCGCCAACCGCAGTAACCATCAGACTGGTTGAGATCTCGAATCTAAGTAACATCCATAACTAAATATTAAGTAGAATGATAATCTTAAAAATGCACTAATTAGAAGACTTAAAATTACTACTAAATGGACTGAAGTTGTCACCATTATAGATAGTAACACCCATTTTCCAACGAATATCAGAAAAGGGGGTAACCCCCTAAATGATAAAAGTACCAAAGCGGCTATTTGGGTGTTGCCGCGACATTTAAAATAAAGTAAAAACCCCAAAGCCACTGAATAGCATAAAAAATACACCCAAATCCCCCCAAGTAGAATACCAACGCATATTCACCCTATATGGGTAATTGACGAGCAGGCAAGTATCTGGTTAAACTGAGCTGAATTCAACCCTATTAATGCACCGGTTGTTGCAGTAATAACACCAAGCACTACTAAGTGTATGCCAAGTTCTATAAAATCAGCAATATTAATAAGAAGAGCAATTGGAGCCACTTTTAATACAACTAACATAATGAATAAGGGAAATTCTCTAATACCACTTGCTACTCCGGGCACCCAGAAATGCCCAGGTCAAACGCCTAGTTTAATCATCAAGCCCGCAAGGGCCAATCATATCCTTCAATATTCACTATAAGTTTCGTAAAGAATAACACCTCCCAGAAAAATAATAGCTCTGCTGAATGCTTGAATACAAAAGTATTTCAATACAGATTCTTTTCTCAGAGAATAAGTACTCGCATATCCTCTTAACAACGGAATAGTGGCAATAAACCCAATCTCCATGCCTGCCCAACATAGGATTATACTAGTCGAAGCACAGTAATTACAGGGGCCAATAACAGATAATCTTAGATATAACAAGTTTCCAATACCAATCATAAAGCAACAGAATATATTCTCTGCTTGTCAACATCAATGACACCCGTTCCGCCGGCGGTTGCTCAAAAATTATGCATTGCATAATTTTTTCCAAACTTCTAATTAAGATGCAAAAACACCCGTTTCATTTAGTTGAATACAGTCCTTGACCCCTTCTAAATTCTTTTGCAATTCTTGCGATACCGATTGGCTTGCTCTCTATAATTAAAGAGAGATCTAGGATTCTCCTCGTACTAGGCCTAGTATTAGTTGCCGTCATTAGTTTTACGTGATGGCGAGATGTAACACGTGAGAGAACTTTCCAAGGTTGGCATAGTAATATAGTAGTTCGTGGGCTAAAAATTGGATTCTTTTTATTTATCATTAGGGAAGTTTGTTTCTTCTTTGCTTTTTTTTGGGCTTTTTTCCACAGCAGCTTGGCCCCTACAGTAGAAATTGGGGCTATCTGACCCCCCGTAGGAGTCAGTGTACTAGACCCCTTTCAGGTCCCATTATTGAATACTTCGGTATTACTTCTCTCAGGAGTGAGAATTACATGAGCACATCATAGTATTGAAGAAGGGAGTCGTAACTCCGCTATTCAAGGCCTAGGATTAACGGTGGCTTTAGGGGTGTATTTCTTGTGGCTTCAGTATAATGAGTATGCAGAAACTTCATTTTCTATTGCAGACAGGGTTTATGGAACCACCTTTTTTTTGGCTACAGGGTTTCATGGCACTCACGTCTTTGTTGGGGCGACATTCCTAACTGTCTGTTTTATTCGTTTATCTGGTTATCACTTTGACCAGTCACATCATGTTGGCTTCTTGGCGGCAGCTTGATACTGGCACTTTGTAGATGTCGTTTGATTGTTCTTGTTTGTGTCAATCTACTGATGGGGATCTTTCTGGAATAGCTAAATATATAGTACTGATTTTGTAATTCAGAGGTGGCACTGCCTTTCAGATCAGACTGAAAATCAAAATAGTTGACATTTTAGAATAAGAGCTAATGGGACGCTGTGAAGCATCAACCCTAGTGAATGGGACGTTTTCAAGGGAGTACCGCCTCTTAAGTAAGAAGAAATAGCTCCATGGTTAACAGTGCTATATAAAAACATATTATATCTTGCTCTAAAAAATACTATTAGGGCCATAACGACAGCCATTCTTAAAGATATATTTCACAAGACGGGAAGGACTCTAAGCTCTCCCAGCAGATTTAATGTAGGGGGAGCCGCCATGTTGATACAGCAAAATACAAATCACCATAAAGACAGAACTGGGTAACCTACAAGTATGCCCTTTATATATCCTAAATTACGAGTATGACTCTTATTATAGGTGTAATATGCTAAACAAAACAAAGCTGAAGATGAAAACCCATGAGCTACTATAGTTACTAACCCACTCATCACACCTCACCTATAATGAGACAGTACTCCCACAGCTACAATACTTATATGACCAACAGACGAGAATGCTACTAAAGCTTTTACATCAACTTGACGGAGACATATTAGTGTTGCTAATAATCCTCCTCACAAAATAACTCTGTATAGGACTATTGCAACAGCGGTTGTCTTGAAGTTGAATGCTGACCTTATCACCAGGAGCCCATATCCCCCTAATTTCAACAAAATTCCTGCTAATAGTATTGACCCTGCTAAAGGTGCCTCAACATGAGCCTTGGGGAGCCACAAGTGTGCCGAGTAAATGGGTAATTTCACTAAAAACGCCCCAAAAATGATAAATATGACCAGCCCTGAATAAGGGCTAGTCACTATGCTCAATACTGTCAAATCTATACTTAGATGGCTCCTTCTGTGTCATAAAATTACGATTAACAAAGGTAAGCTTGCACCTACTGTATATAACATCATATATGAGCCGGCCTGTAATCGTTCTGGTTGATACCCTCAAGTAATAATTAACCCCAACGTTGGGATTAATGAAGCCTCAAAAAATAAGTAAAATATTATAATATTTCTAGAGGAAAATGCCCCTAAAAGAAAAATTGTTAGTAACAGAATACACCCGACATATTTGGGAGACTTCTCTTCGGAAGTGCAATGAAGAGCCAAATAACATAAAACACATCTTAAAAAAATTATTAATCTTGCAACTCTACTGTCTCAAAACCCTAGATTACTTCTGTTACTAAAGAACTGAGCGAACCTCGAAAGCCTTAGCAGTCCGAGTACTACTAGCCTACAAACGATTCTTCCTCAATTTAAAAAAATAAGAGAACACACTAATATACTGAGTATACATACCACTATGAGAATGGAGTGAAGTGCACCCCTAATTTAAGTTAGCAGCCCAAATTAACGATTCTCATATAAACACCCATAAAATTGTCTTTATAAATTTTGTTAGACATTAGGGTTTTGAAAGCCCAGATAGGGAAGATATATTCCCAACTTTACTTTAACCCAGTAAATAATGAGAATTCATATGTCTATTAGTATCGTTCTTCCTATCGCATTAGTGTTAGTATTTGGTCTAGTGTCATTTTTAAGGAGGACTTCCGAGGAGAAGTCCTCCGTTTTTGAATGCGGGTTTGACCCTTTAAGGAAAATACGGGCCCCGTTTTCGACTCGTTTTTTCCTTTTAGTAATCTTGTTCTTGGTATTTGACGTAGAAGTGGCATTACTTTTCCCAATCTTGAGAACCCTAGGGAGTAGTTCAACCTATTCTATTTTTTTGGCACTCTGATTGTTCTTGTTAGTCTTGTTGGCCGGTACCCTTCACGAGTGAAATGAGGGAGCACTAGACTGGGTTAGTGCTTAAGTAGGTAAGCTAAATTTAAAGCTGTTGGGCTCATAACCCACAAATGGTTCCGACCCCTTCTTATTATTGTTTTGTTCCGACAAACAGTAGTCTATTACTTACTATGCATGGTAGTTTTGTTCGCGAACTTTAACCCAGCTATAAATATTGGGCGATCTTAGTAATAAGAACCCATTTTAAGTAACTAGGCATCTTGACTAAGCAGGTGCCAGCAGTCGCGGTCATACCTGCAAGATGAGATTACATATATCAGATTAAGTGTTTAATATGAATTTTATTTGGAACGGGTAAAATCTGTAAAATAACTTTAATAACAGTATTAGCGCAGTACTTAAACTCTTAAGGGAAACCAGGATTAGATACCCTGTTATTTCAGAGTGAAAAACCAAATCTGAGGACTAAGACTAACATAGTTAAAACTTTAAGAACATGGCGGCAGCTCAAACTTTTAGGGGAACTTACCAGATAAACGATAACCCACGAACTTAATTTACTTCTATTATTAAAGCTTGTATACCGCCGTTTCCAAATGCTACTTTAGGTAGCTTTAAAACGCCCCAAATCCACGCAACAAAACAGGTCTAAGTGCAGCCTATATAGAAGACATGAGGTGAGTTACAATATGGGCTCTTTTTCGAATTAATCCTGTAACGGAAAATAAAGGTGGACTTAACTGTAAAGGATAGCTATTAACATTTCTTGAATGTGCTACAGCTGTGCACAAATCGCCCGTCACTCTCGTTGGAAAAGGAGATAAGTCGTAACATAGTAGGGGTACTGGAAAGTGCCCGTGTCGCGGTAGTATAAAAATACGCTACTCTTTCGTGGTAGAGCAGGCAATCACACGGAGATTGCCCCGTGATACACTGGAGACAAGAAGTGAAGTTGTCACATTAAGTTTCGGCCTTAACGCTTGGTAGGTTACCCTTGTCTTATGCACGCAGACTTATTTTCATCCCTGGATTGTGGTATTATTGGTGCTATGTCAAGACTATTATGGCTACTACCTTTACTGATAGTTCTTGCATTAAGGAGACCCTCAAGATGATTTATTACGCAGCCGGCGGGCCTCAAATACTCAATTAACATATACAGACATACTTCTATAAAAAAGATATTTCCTCTTCAGGTCTTCCTGGTGACACTAATAAGTTACCTGATTTTAATAAATTTAGCCGGTCTTATTCCATTTGTGTACGGGGCGACAAGAAGACTGTGGTTTGCCGGATCGATGGCTTTATTATTGTGAATATTGCTAATTTTATCAGGGTGACAGCGTTCTCCTATAGAATCCGCCGCTCACCTGGCCCCATCGGGTGCACCAGCTGCACTACTACCAGTACTTGTCCTTATTGAAACTGTTAGAATTTTAATTCGGCCATTAACACTGACTGTCCGATTAATTGCTAATATTAGGGCTGGTCATATTGTAATGTCTTTAATTGCAAATACGCTAGTATCTTCAGGAGTATTATCTATAGTGAGGATCTTTGCTGTAAATGTTGGTTACGAAATATTTGAGGTGTTTGTTTGCTTTATTCAAGCATACATTTTTACATTACTGGTAAAATTATATGCCGAAGAGCACCCATAAGTTGGAGTATGCTCGATTCAAGGCTTGCAACCTCACGTTTTCCACTAAACTACAACTTCAGCTTGGGTGTAGCTTAAATTTAAAAGCGTTTAGCTGTTAATTAAAAGAATGACTTATGTCTACCCAAACCATGCCACAATTAAGACCAACCATATGAGGGATAGTGATCTTTTTAACTGTCCCTACAGTCCTCTTGCTAGTAAGTATTGCCATGTACGGCAACACCTCAAATAAAGTGATTAGAGGACATGCCTCTAAGAAAAACATAATTGCGAGCCGATTTTACTTTTAAATAAGTGTTTGTCCATACAAAGAGATAGGTGGCAGAGTAGCATGCACTGGCTTTAAGCGCCAAATACGGGATTTTATAGGCCCCTTATCTTTTCGGTGTATGGCACAGAAGAATTTGATCCTTCAAGAGGGCAGCCATGGCCCAAGAGATGACCCAGGCGGTAATTGTACCATTTTGAACACCACAAATTCAGGTTTTCATTAAACTAACCTAGGAATCTAACTGTAGACTTTCTGCTTGGAAGGCAAGTGTACTCTTTATACTAATTAAAATTATTAGTTTTCCTCAACTTCTATAGTGCTAACAAAATCGTGAAGGTTGATTGACTCAATCACAATTGGTATAAACGAATGATTTGCACCACAAATCTCAGAACACTGACCGTAAAAGACCCCCGGCCGATTAAATAAGGTTCTTATCCTGTTTAGGCGGCCGGGGACTGCATCTATTTTCACTCCTGCTGAAGGTATCGCGAAAGCATGTAGCACATCCGCGGATGTGCTAATAATAGTAGTATCCAGCCCAAACGGGACAACCGCGCGGTTGTCCGCCTCTAATAGCCGATAATCTCCAGCTTCTAGGTCCCTATCTGGCACCATGTATGAATCAGTTGATTCAGCTGACACTGAAGGCACTTCGTATCTTCAGTATCACTGATGGCCAGTGGCTTTCAGGAGGATACCCCTGTTCGCCTGCTCGTCAAGTAAGTAGAGCAGGCGTAATGACGGCAACGCTAATCAAACTAACAACAACGCTGGAATAATAGTTCAAATGGTCTCAAGCTGCTGAGCTTCCAGGAGGTTACGACAAGTAAAATAGTTAAACATTAGTTTAACACCTAGAGTAGCAACAAAAGAGAAAATAGCAATTAAAAGGACCATTGCATGGTCATGAAACAGAAACAGCTCACCCTGCAAGGGTGATGCAGAATCCATTAAATTCAGTTGCCCTCAATACCTCACAGGTATGAGGATATATCTCTTCTTAACATCTTCAGAGTCATGCTTTACACTATAAGCTACTCAACCACACTACGCAGACAGATAAGGTCTATCTCTATCTTGACAAAATAGTGTTTTTTCTTAAACTAGTGTAGTAGGTGTTGTCTACTACACTATGCCACACTGTTGGCAAGATTAAAAGTCACCCAAATAAGATAAAATACAGAACGGTTAAAGGGACGGCTAAAGTCGAATACGGCTCCTCAATGGGGCATGCCCCTAATCAAGTTAATAATCCGAATGTTGACACCAGCACTCAAAATACATATTGATATAAAGGGTTGAATGCTGCAGGGTAGTTAATTGTGGCTCCCCCAAGTGGCAATAAATAAAGAATAGCAATTGATATCACCAAGGCGATAACACCTCCTAGCTTACTAGGAATTGTTCGTAAAATAGCGTAAGCAAAAAGAAAGTATCACTCAGGCTGAATGTGAACAGGGGTAACTATTGGGTTTGCGTGAATAAAGTTGTCTGGGTCACCTAAGTATGTTGGTATGTAGAAACCTAGTACCCCTAAACATATTAAAACTAGTATAAATCCCACAATATCCTTTCACGTGTAATAAGGATGAAATGGAATTTTTCTAACATGATTTAAATCCCCTAAAGGGTTTGTTGATCCTTTCTCGTGCAGGAATAGGATATGTAGAGCACTAAGTCCTGCAATTGCAAAGGGCAAGATAAAATGTAAAGAGAAAAAGCGATTTAGAGTTGCGGGGCCGACAGAAAACCCGCCCCAAATCCACTCAACAATATAGTGACCTAGATACGGGATAGCCGACACTAGGTTAGTAATCACAGTAGCCCCTCAAAAAGATATTTGACCCCACGGGAGAACATAACCTAAAAAAGCTGTAGCCATTCTTACAAACAAGATAGTTGTACCTACTAACCATGTATGAGGTTGCGTTGTGTAGCTCTGGTAGTATAAACCCCGACCTACGTGTAAATAAATGAACACAAAGAATAAAGAAGCACCGTTAGCGTGGAGATTACGCATTAACCAGCCCACTGGTGCATCCCGTATGATGTGGGCTACAGAAGAAAATGCCCTTAAAATGTCGGCCCTATAGTGTATTGATAAAAAAAGCCCAGTCAAAATCTGGAATCCTAAAAGAGTCCCTAGAATAGAGCCTCCATTCCATCAAACAGAGAATCTTCTTGGTCTAGCTAGACCAAGAAGATTCTCTGTTTGATACGATTGTCGAAGTTTAAGCAAAGAAATCTAGGCTAACGATTGAACTAGTAAGGTCGTTACCTCGTAATCGCAGTATGCTAACCAATAAGCTGAGCCCTAATGATGCTTCGCACGCCGCAAAAGTAAGCAGAAGAATCCACCTTGACCTTAGAGTACTACTAGCCAAATGTAAGGAATAAAGGAAGCCTAGCAGTCCGAGTATCATCGCCTCTAAAAGAATTAAAATTCTTAAAATATGGATACTGAATATACAAAACCCGATGGCTGCCCTGCAAATCACTACAACTGACAAAAATATAAGAGTCAACTCAGAGTCAAGACAGATATTAATCTATGTTTGGCTTTGAAGGCCAAGGGTTTCACTTTAACCTATAACTCTAGGGAGTATTCCTCCGTGAAATGATTTACAATCATTCGCCTAGCTCAGCCACCAAAATTATGTTAATGTCATTAGCACAATAATGTTTAGTCTCACTAGCGATACTGGTAAAAATCTTTTTCAACACAATATTATTAGAAGATCATACCGAAAACGAGGGTAAGCACCACGAACGAGTAAGAATAGCACTCTCACTAGTAAAACAAACCCAACCGTTAGTATAATATTTGAAGTGCCCCCTAAAAACCAAATACAAGTGGCCATACTTATGAATAGGATATTACCGTATTCCGCTATAAATAGTAAAGCAAATAAGCCAGACCTATATTCAATATTAAACCCCCTAACAATTTCAGATTCCCCCTCTGCGAAATCGAATGGGGCTCGATTTGTTTCAGCTACAGTAGAAGTAAATCAAATAGCTCCAATTGGAATTATCAGCAAAACTACGGGGTAACTTTTGGCTGCATTTTCTCAACATCCTGTTTTAATTAGCATGGCAGCAAAAAGAATAATTAGTAGCAGCCTAACTTCATACGAGATAGTTTGAGCTGCCGCCCGTAAAGCTCCCAAAAACGCGTATTTAGAGTTAGAGGCCCATCCAGCTAAAAGAGTGCTGTAAACATTTAAAGCAGTAATACAAAAAAATAATAGTAATCCCCAAGTAAGGTACTTTACCGAAAATGCGGATGGGTACATGAACCAAAGGCTAAGTGCAAGTGTCAAGCTTAAAGCTGGCGCAATAAATAAAGATAGAACATTTCTTCTTAAAGGTACAATTTTTTCTTTTACAAATAGTTTTACTGCGTCCGCTAATGGCTGAACTACGCCCCAAATCCCCACCTTATTCGGTCCTTTACGGATTTGGGCATAACCTAAAACTTTACGTTCAAGTAGAGTAAAAAAAGCAACAGCTAATAAAACACATAAACATGTACCCACTCTAGACAATAATTGAAGAACCAAGAAAAACCATAAATAGAAGGGAAAAAATAGCTAAAATTACTCGTTGGGAAGGCCAACTTCCGAAGTAGTAATTAACGCCCCGAAATAAGAGGGGTTACTAACAAGAAACTTTGGTTCGAGCCACCCATAATCAAGATACCGGAGAAACTTAAGAGGAGTCGAAAGAGCCCATGGTGATCCGATTAAAAGGGGCCTTAAATAAAACAAACTTCTCAGGCTGGGATTCTTTACTTTACTTGACAGAAAGATCCCCAAAAATAGCCCAATAATTGTAACTAAGTTTAAGGTGTTATTAATTATCGGGGGTAGCACGACCCCTTCAAATAGTCTGGTATCAAGCGAAGAAAGGAACTTACCAGAGACAATACCACCCCCGCCTAGCAACAAAACAGGTATTCACGTATAAACCGAACACCTTGAGCTTAATAAAGGAGCTACTGTATCTTTCCAACTAACTGCCATCATTATACGGGCTACATATTTGGCAGTTATTAAGGTGGCAACCCCTATTAAAAGAATATTAAGTATCCTGGCCCATGAGCACATCATCATCTCCAGGATTAGGTGTTTCGAGTAAAAAGCCCTCAAGAATGGTGCCGCTACCAGACAAAGCCTCCTGATATTAAATATAATACAAGTGTACGGTATTGTTATCCCGATGCCGCCAAGTATACGCAGGTCCTGTCTCCCAAATCTGGTCAATAAAATATGCCCAGCCGCCAAGAATAATAATGCCCTAAACATTGCATGCGTATACAAATGGAATAAGGATAATTGAGGAAGGTTTAACCCCAAGCTAAATACTATCACCCCTAACTGTCTTAAAGTTGACAAAGCAATAATCTTCTTCACATCATTCTCGTAAGTAGCTGCCCAGCCGCCAAGAAGACAAGTAATTGATCCTGTTCACAATAATAAAGCCGTTACAGAGTTGTTTAAAGGAATGTTAAGTCTAAACCGGATTAGTAAATAAATTCCAGCCGTTACTAGGGTTGATGAGTGCACTAAAGCTCTGACAGGAGTCGGGGCAGCCATGGCTGCCGGTAACCAGGAACTAAAGGGGTACTGGGCTCTTTTAGTTATTGCCGCTAAAGCAATTAATGTAAGAAGAGATCCCCTAAGTATTGTATCCCTTATAGAAATGTAGGAAAATTGACCATTCAATACGAAGAGGAATACTGTAAGCACAATTAAGCAATCGCCCAAACGATTAACTAGTAAGGTTTGAAAACCAGCACTAAGGGACTCCTTGCTCTGGTAGTAAATAATCAAAGCAAAAGAAGAGATCCCCAGCCCGTCTCACCCCAATAAGAGAAAAAGCACTGATCCTGCAAAAATTAGTAAGTTCATTGAAATTACAAAAGCAAGAAGAATTCAGAAAAAACGAGTCGAAAACGGGTCTTCTTCTATATATTTTTGACCAAAAAGAAATACTGACCTAGAAATTAAAGTTACCACGATACTAAACCTCACACTGACCTTATCCAACACAAAAACTAAATTAAAAGAACTAGTAGATACTTGAACTAATTCAAACTCAAAAACTGTGGTTTTATCATATAAAGTCAGCAACATAAATATTCCTGATAAAGAAAGTGCCCAGGTCATAAATAACACAGGAAATTTTAACCCTTTATAAAGACTCATTACCCATAAAAATTGTCCCAGACCCAATGACGCGAACAACCACTAAGAGTATTGCTAGTAGCAATACCCCCAAAGCCAGAAACATTCCTAACCTCGAGTCAGTCACCAAACTAAGACCTCTGCCTGATCCAAGTTTTCCTCTAATTATTTTACTTGACGCGTCTAACTGGAATATATTAGCAAATAAGAATAGTGTTAGTAAGCCTCTTGAGGTTAGCCCAGCAGGGCTGACTCGAAAAGGGTAATTCCTACTTACTAGGCAAACATAAATAAATATGACTAGCAAACCACCAATGTAAACTAAGAAAAACACATAGGGATACCACTGCCTCCTGATATGCCCTATTACGGCAATCATACCAAAACTTAGAAAGATTACTAAGACTGCTATCCTAATAGGGTCTTTATAAAGTGGTAATAATAAACTAATAGCCAGGACAAACAAACACAAAAATTTCAATAACCTAGATATTCAATGTTGATTTTCATCAGCCGCCAACTTCCAAAGTTAGTATTTCCACAGAACTTACATTGAAAAGGTTCTGGTGGTATCGAGCCGCAGCTTCTACCTAGATGCAAACCAGGTCTTCTAAATAAAGTACAATACCGTTTAACACTAGATGCCTAATTATCTATTATAGCTTGAACCTAAATCAAGTGCATATCATTCTGCCAAAGCATCATAACCTCTAATTGGTCCTTTCGTACTAAAATAGAGTGCTAGAAAGATAGAATCTGACCTGGCTTACGCCGGTCTGAACTCAGATCATGTAGGGTTCGCCGTTCGAACAGAACAAAACACATAGGCAGCTCGCTTATGGATTCCCTAGTCCAACATCGAGGTCACAAGCTTTTTGAAAAATTATGCTGTTATCCCCGGGGTAGTTTTCTCTCGCTTACTAATGTCGGCTTGTGCTTAAAATAAAAAGGAGAGGTTTATAATCCTGCTCTCTTGTCGCCCCAACAAAATTTATAAAACTCCCGGGGTCTTCTCGTCTTTTATGGTTTTAAAGGCTTTTTCACCTCCAAAGTAATTTCAATGAACTTAAATAGAGACAGTTCCCCCCCGTTTAGCCATTCATTCTAGTCTTCATTTAAAAGACAACTGATTATGCTACCTTAGCACGGTCAGAGTACCGCGGCCGTTAACTATAAAAGCATTGGGCAGGCTGAATTTAAAATTTTACATCTTTAAACTATGTTTTTGTTAAACAGTCGAGGGGACCGATATTTGCCGAGTTCCTTTATTTAATTTAATTACAATATTACTTATTTACACAGAATAGTATATTGGTCGTTGGTTAAAAATATCTATAAGCTGTAAACAAAATATAAGTAAATATTTATGTTAAATAAACTTATATAACTAAAGTTATTATCCTAGGACATAAAATTATAAGCTTAAGATATTTTGCTCCCAAGATCTCGATACCTTGGGATTGAGTTAAGTGACACTGAATGTCTTTGGCTTATTTCCAGATATTATAAGACTTGACAGGTGTGTCGCCCCTAAAGCCACCTATTTATCACAGCAATGCTACGCTATGAATGTGTACCCCAAGGGTATGAGAAGCTTTAGCTCATCTTATTTCGGGAAGTTTTCAAAGAAAATGCTGCTTGTATAACCATTATGCAAAAGGTACAATAATTAAAAGTGAAATTAGCACAGTAGTGACCTTGCGGCTAAGTAAATATTAACTGGATATTCGGGGTAGCAAATAAGTAGTTCTAAATTTAATAAGGACGCTAGATTATCAACCTAGAGCAGTCTTAGTGTAAATAAGATATATTCATCCTTTACTAATTAAAATAGTTTAAAAGGGGCTTACTGAGGTTTCTGTGTTACTGTGGAAATCAGGGGGGAGAACCCCATCCCACTCTCGTGACATAGAAGGAGCCATCGAAAATAAGGCGTTTCGTTGGCTTAGCAGTGCTTCCCAGACTATAAAAATAAATATTAAAATAGCGAATACCGAAAACAACGACCCATATGATGAGATCTGGTTTCATTTAAAATAAGCATCAGGATAGTCCGAATATCGACGAGGCATTCCCGCTAAGCCTAAGAAATGCTGAGGGAAAAATGTTATATTAACGGCAAAAAACATTACTAAGAAATGGGCTTTTGCAAACCCTTCATGTAATATTATCCCAGTTATAACAGGGAATCAATAGACGAACCCTCCAAAAATTGCAAATACAGCTCCCATTGATAACACATAGTGGAAATGTGCTACAACATAGTATGTGTCGTGGAGAACGATATCCAACGATGAGTTAGATAGAACAATTCCTGTCAACCCTCCTAATGTAAAGAGAAAAATAAAGCCTAACACCCACCACATCGAAGCCGGTAAGGGGCCTTGAGTCCCATAAAGAGTTATGAGCCATCTAAACACCTTAATACCCGTTGGGATCGCAATTACCATCGTAGCCGCAGTAAAATAGGCTCGTGTATCTACATCCATCCCGACGGTAAACATGTGATGTGCTCAAACGATAAATCCTAAAATCCCAATAGATACCATAGCATAAATTATTCCTAAAGTTCCGAATGCTGGCTTTGAGGCATAATTTCTCAATATGTGGGAAATTATCCCAAAGCCGGGGAGAATTAAAATATAAACCTCTGGGTGCCCAAAGAACCAAAATAAGTGCTGGTATAGAATCGGATCACCTCCCCCAGCAGGATCAAAAAATCTTGTGTTAAAATTTCGATCAGTTAAAAGCATAGTAATAGCTCCAGCCAATACGGGCAAAGATAGTAGTAGCAGGAAAGCTGTAACTAGAACTGATCAAACAAATAAACTAACTCGTTCCATTGTCATACCAGGAGCCCGTATATTAAAAATAGTAGTAATAAAATTAACTGCACCAAGTAGAGACGATATCCCTGCTAAGTGTAAAGAGAAAATAGCTAAGTCCACAGAACAACCAGTATGCCCTATCGCCCCCGAAAGAGGAGGGTACACAGTTCAGCCTGTTCCTGCCCCGCCTTCTATCAAAGAAGAACTTAAGAGGAGAATCAAGCTGGGAGGCAGTAATCAAAACCTTATATTGTTTATACGAGGGAACCTTATGTCAGGTGCCCCAATTAAAAGTGGCACCATTCAATTTCCGAACCCCCCAATCATTAGCGGTATCACTATAAAAAAAATTATAACAAAAGCATGAGCTGTAACAATTACATTATAAAAATGATCGTCACCTAAAAGGGCACCGGCTGTTCCCAACTCAAATCGAATTAGCAACCTTAATCCTGTCCCTACTAAACCACATCATATCCCGAACACCATATAAAGTGTCCCAATGTCCTTATGATTCGTTGAGCATAATCACCGCATGGGGACATATTATCCAAATTTAGATTAAAAGCCTAACACCCACTGGGTATCCAAAAA